GTGTGTGCTTCCGGAGGAGCACGGATGCAAGAAGGGAGTTTGAGCTTGATGCAAATGGCTAAAATCTCTTCTGCTTTATATGATTATCAATTAAATAAAAAGTTATTCTATGTATCAATCCTTACATCTCCAACTACTGGTGGGGTGACAGCGAGTTTTGGTATGTTGGGGGATATCATTATTGCTGAACCCAATGCCTATATTGCATTTGCGGGTAAACGAGTAATTGAACAAACATTAAATAAGACAGTACCGGAAGGTTCACAAGCCGCTGAATATTTATTCCAAAAGGGTTTATTCGACCCAATTGTACCACGTAATCCTTTACAAGGTGTTTTGAGTGAGTTATTGCAACTCCACGCTTTTTTTCCCTTGAAAAAAAAATAAAAATAAAAAATAAACAAGTAGAATGTTAGGTTCAATTAGTTTATTGGAATGAAAATGAAAATAGGAAAAGTTCAGTTTTCTTTGGTGACATAAGATCCAATTGTAGAGCGAATCAAGAGAGAATCAAAAGTTTCCTAATTTTTTGCGATATCCTTTTTTAGTCATATTGATGATTAGTAATCATAACGCCAGTCTCTATCAACAAACAAGACAAAAGTGCGACTTTTGCCTTTCGCGAATTTCGGGGAAGGCAAAAATTTGCATACTCTCCTTATACTTATGTATATAGTGTATATAGAAAAAATTGTCTCTATTAGAGTCTTGCATCCTTCTCTAATTTACCGAGAATCGTCATTATTACTAATAACCCCTGTTGGATCAGTCATATAGTTTATGTAGAAAGCTAAAAAAAGCGAAGCCCATTTAGTTAGTTAGTTCTATCCTCTTTGCACTTACTCTATACTCAATTATTATATATATATATTCACTTATCTTAGAGTCTAATTTCTTCCAAATAGAATTATTCTATTCTTAAATACCTTATATAACAATTATAACAATATATAACAGGTACAAATAGTAAATCGAGGTATCCATTCTATGACAACTCTTAACTTACCCTCTATTTTTGTGCCCTTAGTGGGCCTAGTTTTTCCGGCAATGGCAATGGCTTCGTTATTTCTTCATATTCAAAAAAACAAGATTTTTTAGATCCGATGGGATGAACTCTCATTGATTTTTTTCAAGATTTAGGTTTAGATCATAATAAAGATATCTATTTAGTATAATATTATATAAGGTGCGGCTTCTTCCGAAGCCTCCTAAAGATTCACATTAGAATAAGGCTAGTTGATGAGAGTTCCTTCGGAAACAAAAAGAGTAAAGTCAAATGGATTTTGTTTATTCTTTCACTTCCAATAAAATACAACTGGATCTAGTATGAGTTGGCGATCAGAACATATATGGATAGAACTTATAACAGGGTCTCGAAAAATAAGTAATTTCGGTTGGGCCTGTATCCTTTTTTTAGGTTCAGTAGGATTTTTATTGGTTGGAACTTCCAGTTATCTTGGTAGGAATTTGATATCTTTATTTCCATATCATCAAATATCTTTTTTTCCACAAGGGATCGTGATGTCTTTCTACGGTATCGCGGGTCTTTTTATTAGTTCTTATTTGTGGTGCACAATTGCGTGGAATGTGGGTAGTGGTTATGATCGATTCGATAGAAAAGGAGGAATAGTGTGTATTTTTCGTTGGGGATTTCCTGGAAAGAATCGTCGTATTTTCCTCCGATTCCTTATGAAAGATATTCAGTCCATAAGAATAGAAGTTAAAGAGGGTATTTATGCCCGCCGTGTTCTTTATATGGAAATCCGCGGCCAGGGGGACATTCCCTTGACTCGTACTGATGAGAATTTGACTCCACGCGAAATTGAACAAAAAGCTGCTGAATTGGCCTATTTCTTGCGCGTACCTATTGAAATGTTTTGAAAAATAAACTAACTAAACGTTTTCTCATCAAAAGGAAAAAGCTTGTGAATCCTCTTTTTTTCTTTTTTTATAATATAAGAGCACTCATTGTAGTCAAACCGGATCATACATATATTATTATAGAACAGCCATAAAACAAAACTACTTTGTCCGCAAAACGTAGTATGTAAATCCGCGAAACTTAATTAAGTACCAAAAAAAATAACAAATCACCGGAATTTGGTCTTGTTTTGCCATTATTTTTTGATCATCACACTGTTTTTCATAATTTTTTCAACTAGTCTTGGGCTCAGGGGGTTTATTTCGTCTTGAACTAGGATTGGCTAATTTGAATTCGCTCGTTCGGGTATCCATCGTAAGGGGGAAACTATTTCAAATTTAACTAATTAAAATATCTGAAAAAAAAAAATGAGTATTTCTTTATTCAAATTCGAAACGGTCTTATTCTATTTCTGTATTCTTTGTAGGGTCAGGGGCTAAACTAAACACTGAATCACAAAAAAAGGGGGGATTCATATCTTGTAATAGAACTCACGCTTGATCGAAAGAGTAGATCACATAGAATCGATGAATAGGGTGGCTTCATTAATAATTCAAAAATGAAAAAAAAAATGTCAAAAAAGAAAGAATCGACTCCCCTTATATATCTTGCATTTATAGTATTTTTGCCCGGGTTGATCTCTCTTTTATTTCAAAAAAGTATGGAATCTTGGATTACAAATTGGTGGAATACTAGGAAATATGAAATTTTTTTGAATCAGATTCAAGAAAAGAGCATTCTAGAAAAATTCATAGAATTAAAGGAACTTTTCTTGGTGGAAGAAATGATAAAGGAATTTTCGGAGACCCATACTCAAAAATTGAGTATAGGGATCCAAAAAGAAACAATCCAATTGATCAAGATGCATAATGAGAATCATATTCATACGATTTTACACTTCTCGACAAATCTAACCTATTTTGTTATTCTAAGTGGTTATTCTCTTCTGGGTAATAAAGAACTTATTCTTTTTAACTCTTGGGTTCAGGAATTCTTATATAACTTAAGTGACACAATCAAAGCTTTTTCTATTCTTTTATTAACCGATTTATGTATCGGATTCCATTCACCCCACGGTTGGGAATTTCTGCTTAGCTTTGTGTACAAAGATTTTGGGTTTTCTTATAATGATCAAATTATATCTGGGCTTGTTTCCACTTTTCCAGTCATTATAGATACAATTTTCAAATATTGGATTTTCCGGTATTTAAATCGTATATCTCCGTCACTTGTAGTGATTTATCATTCAATGAATGATTGAAAAATGGTCCACTATAATCTTAATCCAATTCTAATGTTTGTTACTGTTTAACATAGGAAAAGCGCATTCAAAATAATACTTCCTAGTTCTAGCAATCTAGGGGGATTTTCCTATATTGCAGTGAAATTAGTTTAGTAAAGAGCGGAATCGTGGATAGGGAACTAGACTAGCGACCTACCTAATTTATTGTAGAAATTTTCGGGATCAATGATTGGACCATGCAAACTAGAACTACCCTTTCTTGGATAAAGGAACAGATTACTCGATCTATTTCCGTATCCCTCGTGATATACATAATAACTCGGACATACATTTCAAATGCATATCCCATTTTTGCACAACAGGGTTATGAAAATCCACGAGAAGCAACTGGGCGTATTGTATGTGCCAATTGCCATTTAGCTAATAAGCCTGTGGATATTGAGGTTCCACAAGCGGTACTTCCTGATACTGTATTTGAGGCAGTTGTTCGAATTCCTTATGATATCCAAGTGAAACAAGTTCTTGCTAATGGGAAAAAGGGTGGTTTGAATGTAGGGGCTGTTCTGATTTTACCTGAAGGGTTTGAATTAGCCCCCCCCGATCGTATTTCGCCCGAGATGAAAGAAAAGATAGGAAATCTGTCTTTTCAGAGTTATCGCCCTACTAAAAAAAATATTATTGTGATAGGTCCTGTTCCGGGTCAGAAATATAGTGAAATTACCTTTCCTATTCTTTCTCCCGACCCTGCAACTAAGAAAGATGCTCACTTCTTAAAATATCCCATATATGTAGGTGGAAACAGAGGGCGGGGGCAGATTTATCCGGACGGGAGCAAGAGTAATAATACGGTTTATAATGCTACAGCAGCAGGTATAGTAACGAAAATTATACGAAAGGAAAAAGGGGGATATGAAATAACTATAGGGGATCCATCAGACGGGCGTCAAGTGGTTGATATTATTCCTCCAGGACCCGAACTTCTTGTTTCAGAGAGTGAGTCTATCAAACTTGATCAACCATTAACAAGTAATCCTAATGTGGGGGGATTTGGTCAGGGAGAGGCAGAAATAGTACTTCAAGATCCATTACGTGTTCAAGGTCTTTTGTTCTTCTTGGCATCTGTGATTTTGGCACAAATCTTTTTGGTTCTTAAAAAGAAACAGTTTGAGAAAGTGCAATTGTCCGAAATGAATTTCTAGGTCCTTGAATTTATCAACATCAAGTTCGTGGAAAAAGGCCAAAATTCTTGTTGGAAATTAGGTTATATATAATAAAAAAAGAATGCAAAGTCTTTTGTTTACTTGTTTATATTCTTTTTTCTACTAGCTATAAGTAATTACTTGTACACAGCACTGATGAAAGTATGTATATTGGAAATAAAAGTTTTTCAATTTACCTTTTCTTTGTTTCCAAATTGTAGTGGTGTGATCAGTCATATTAAAATGGAATATACTGCATCACTGATTTTCTATTCAAATAGAAAAAATTGACTAGATACTAAACATAAAATAAAATAAGCGGAAAATAGAAAAGTAAAGAATAAATGAGGGGAACCTATTTTGTTAGGAAGGATTAGTCGTTTTCCTAGTCTTCGACACAAGAAAGGGACGTATAAAATTCTTTTCTTGTGTCGAAATAATAATTATTCTTGATTCTGTTCGTCAAAGATTCTTATGTTTAGTTTCTAGTTTTTCGAAGTTTAGCATAATCTTTTTTTACGCACAACAACTAGTGAAAAAAAAAATTCAATTTGTATAAGATCCGAAAATAAATAGAGTGGGATTTTCGAATTTAAATATATAAACTAAAGGGTTTGACTAATATCTGATCTACAGA